GTTTATGTAGCTTAACCACCCAAAGCAAAACACTGAAAATGTCGAGACGGGCCCACCCGCCCCATAAACAAATAGGTTTGGTCCTGGCCTTTCTATTAGCCCTCGGTAAGATTACACATGCAAGCATCCCCGCCCCAGTGAGATCGCCCTCCAAATCACCCATGATCAAAAGGAGCAGGTATCAAGCACGCAACAATGCAGCTCAAAACACCTTGCCTAGCCACACCCCCACGGGAGACAGCAGTGATAAACCTTTAGCAATAAACGAAAGTTCAACTAAGCTATACCGACCACGGGTTGGTCAACTTCGTGCCAGCCACCGCGGTCATACGATTAACCCTAGTTAATAGAACCCGGCGTAAAGAGTGTTTTAGATTCCCCCCCCCCATAAAGCTAAACTCCATCCAAGTCGTAAAAAACTCTGGCTGATGTAAAATAAACTACGAAAGTGGCTTTAATACCTCTGAACACACAATAGCTAAGGCCCAAACTGGGATTAGATACCCCACTATGCTTAGCCCTAAACCTCAACAGTCAAGTCAACAAGACTGCTCGCCAGAACACTACGAGCAACAGCTTAAAACTCAAAGGACCTGGCGGTGCTTCATACCCTCCTAGAGGAGCCTGTCCTATAATCGATAAACCCCGTTCAACCTCACCATCTCTTGCTCAGCCTATATACCGCCATCTTCAGCAAACCCTGACAAAGGCTATAAAGTAAGCGCAAACACCCACGTAAAGACGTTAGGTCAAGGTGTAGCCCATGAGATGGGAAGAGATGGGCTACATTTTCTACTTTAGAAAACCACGATAACCCTCATGAAACTTGAGTGGTCGAAGGAGGATTTAGCAGTAAATTAAGAATAGAGTGCTTAATTGAACAAGGCCCTGAAGCGCGTACACACCGCCCGTCACCCTCCTCAAGTATATTTCAAGGAATCTCTAACTAAACACTCCACGCATCTATATAGAGGAGATAAGTCGTAACATGGTAAGTGTACTGGAAGGTGCACTTGGACAAACCAAGGTGTAGCTTAACATAAAGCACCCGGCTTACACCTGGGAGATTTCAATTAAACTTGACCACCCTGAGCTAACCCTAGCCCCAAATTCCTCTAATCCTACTACCAAACAACATCAACCAAACCATTTACCCGCATAAAGTATAGGCGATAGAAATTAATAATCTGGCGCAATAGACATAGTACCGCAAGGGAAAGATGAAAAACGCAACCAAGCACAAAACAGCAAAGATAAACCCCTGTACCTTCTGCATAATGAATTAACTAGACATAGCTTAGCAAGGAGACCCAAAGCTAAGACCCCCCGAAACCAGACGAGCTACCTAAGAACCGCTGAAAGAGCACACCCGTCTATGTAGCAAAATAGTGGGAAGATTCATAGGTAGAGGTGACAAGCCTACCGAGCCTGGCGATAGCTGGTTGTCCAAGATAGAATCTTAGTTCAACTTTAAATTTACCTACAGAACCCCCAAATCTCCCTGTAAATTTAACTGTTAGTCTAGAGAGGAACAGCTCTCTAGACACTAGGAAAAAACCTTATAAAGAGAGTAAAAAATATAAACCCCATAGTTGGCCTAAAAGCAGCCACCAATTAAGAAAGCGTTCAAGCTCAACATCACCCACCCAACAAATCCCAAACACACAACTGAACTCCTTTCACCACATTGGACCAATCTATCACTCTATAGAAGAAATAATGTTAATATAAGTAACATGAAAAACATTCTCCTCCGCATAAACCTATGTCAGACCAAAATACTTCGCTGACAGTTAACAGCCCAATATCTAAAATCAACTGATAAACCATTATTATCCACACTGTCAACCCAACATAGGTATGCCCACAAGGAAAGGTTAAAAAAAGTAAAAGGAACTCGGCAAACACTACCCCGCCTGTTTACCAAAAACATCACCTCTAGCATTACCAGTATTAGAGGCACCGCCTGCCCAGTGACATATGTTCAACGGCCGCGGTACCCTAACCGTGCAAAGGTAGCATAATCACTTGTTCCTTAAATGGGGACTTGTATGAATGGCTCCACGAGGGTTCAGCTGTCTCTTACTTTTAACCAGTGAAATTGACCTGCCCGTGAAGAGGCGGGCATGACCTAACAAGACGAGAAGACCCTATGGAGCTTTAGTCTATCAATGCAAACAACACCCAATAAACCAACAGGCCCTAAACCACCAAACCTGCATCGAAGACTTCGGTTGGGGCGACCTCGGAGCATAACCCAACCTCCGAACAGTATATGCTAAGACCACACCAGTCAAAGCGAACTTACACATGCAATTGACCCAATAATTTGATCAACGGAACAAGTTACCCTAGGGATAACAGCGCAATCCTATTCTAGAGTCCATATCAACAATAGGGTTTACGACCTCGATGTTGGATCAGGACACCCCGATGGTGCAGCCGCTATCAAAGGTTCGTTTGTTCAACGATTAAAGTCCTACGTGATCTGAGTTCAGACCGGAGTAATCCAGGTCGGTTTCTATCTGTTCCGCATTTCTCCCTGTACGAAAGGACAAGAGAAATAGGGCCCACTTCACAAAGCGCCCTCTCCCCTCAGATGATATTATCTCAATCTACAACACACCTAAACCCGCTCAAGAACAGAGCCTGTTAAGATGGCAGAGCCCGGCAATTGCATAAAACTTAAGACTTTATAATCAGAGGTTCAACCCCTCTTCTTAACAACATGCCCACAACCAACCTCCTACTCCTCATCTTACCCACCCTAATTGCCATAGCATTCCTAATGTTGACCGAACGGAAAATCCTAGGCTACACACAATTACGTAAAGGCCCTAATATCGTAGGCCCCTATGGCCTACTACAACCTTTCGCCGATGCGATAAAACTCTTCACCAAAGAACCCCTAAAACCATCCACATCAACCGCCACCCTTTATACCATCGCCCCAACTTTAGCCCTCACCATTGCCCTCCTACTATGGACTCCTCTTCCCATGCCCAACCCTCTAATTAACCTCAACTTGGGCCTCCTGTTCATCCTAGCCACATCCAGCCTAACCGTCTATTCTATCCTATGATCAGGATGAGCATCAAACTCCAACTACGCCCTAATCGGTGCACTACGAGCAGTAGCCCAAACAATTTCATACGAAGTTACCTTAGCCATTATTCTATTATCAGTCCTACTAATAAACGGCTCATTTAACCTTTCTACCCTTATTACAACACAAGAACACATCTGATTACTCTTACCAACATGACCCCTGGCCATAATATGATTTGTCTCCACACTAGCGGAAACTAACCGAACTCCCTTTGACCTCACCGAAGGAGAATCAGAACTAGTTTCAGGGTTCAATACCGAATATGCTGCAGGCCCATTCGCCCTATTTTTCATAGCCGAATACGTAAACATCATCTTAATAAACGCCTTAACCACCACAATTTTCTTAGGTTCCACATACGATACCCATCTCCCAGAACTTTACACAACATGTTTCACCATTAAAACCCTACTTTTGACCTCCCTATTTTTATGAATCCGAACAACATACCCCCGATTCCGCTACGACCAGCTCATGTACCTACTATGAAAAAACTTCCTACCACTCACCTTAGCACTACTCATATGATACATCTCCTTATCTGCTATAATTGCCAGCATTCCCCCTCAAACCTAAGAAATACGTCTGATGAAAGAGTTACTTTGATAGAGTAAATAATAGGGGTTTAAATCCCCTTATTTCTAGAACCATAGGAGTCGAACCCATCCCTGAGAATCCAAAACTCTCCGTGCCACCCGTCGCACCCTGTTCTAAGTAAGGTCAGCTAAATAAGCTATCGGGCCCATACCCCGAAAATGTTGGTTATACCCTTCCCATACTAATTAACCCCCTAGCCCAACCCATCATCTACTCCACTATTTTCGCAGGCACACTTATTGCTGCATCGAGCTCCCACTGATTCCTCACCTGGATAGGTCTAGAAATAAATATACTAGCCTTTATCCCAGTCTTAACTAAAAAAATAAACCCTCGCTCCACAGAAGCCGCTATCAAATATTTCCTCGTACAAGCAACCGCATCCATAATCCTCATGATAGCTATTCTCTCTAATAATTTACTTTCCGGGCAGTGGACCATAACCAACATTACCAACCAATACCCGTCACTAATAATCTTAACAGCCTTGGCTATAAAACTAGGAATAGCCCCCTTCCACTTCTGAGTCCCAGAAGTCACCCAAGGAACTACCCTTACATCCGGCCTACTCCTCCTAACATGACAAAAACTAGCCCCCATCTCAATTATGTACCAAATCTTCCCAGCAATAAACGTAAATATTCTCCTCACCTTTTCAATTTTATCTATCATAGTAGGCAGCTGAGGCGGACTGAACCAAACCCAACTACGCAAAATTTTAGCATACTCCTCAATCACCCATATAGGCTGGATGATGGCCGTACTTCCATACAACCCAAACATTACCATTTTCAACCTAACTATCTACATCGTATTAACAACCACTGCATTCCTAGCACTCAACCTAAATTCCAGCACTACAACCCTACTACTATCCCGCTCCTGAAACAAATTAACCTGACTACTACCCCTAATTCCATCTACCCTACTATCACTAGGGGGCCTGCCCCCACTAACCGGCTTCCTGCCCAAATGACTTGTCATTGAAGAACTAGCAAAAAACGGTAATCTCATTATTCCAACTATCATAGCCATCATCACCCTTATCAACCTATACTTCTACATACGCTTAATTTACTCCACCTCAATCACACTATTTCCCACATCCAACAACGTAAAAATAAAATGACAATTTGAAAACATAAAACCCACATTTCTCCTCCCCACATTTACCATCCTCGCCACCCTTCTCCTACCAATCACCCCACTCACACTCCCTGCTCCATAGAAATTTAGGTTAAATACAGACCAAGAGCCTTCAAAGCCCTCAGTAAGTTAACAAAACTTAATTTCTGCAACACACCCAAGGACTGCAAAACCTCACTTTGCATCAACCGAACGCAAATCAGTCACTTTAATTAAGCTAAGCCCTTACTAGATCGATGGGACTTGAACCCATAAAAATTTAGTTAACAGCTAAACACCCTAAGCAACCTGGCTTCAATCTACTTCTCCCGCCGCGGGAAAAAAAAGGCGGGAGAAGCCCCGGCAGAGTTGAAGCTGCTTCTTTGAACTTGCAATTCAACGTGAAAATCACTTCAGAGCTGGCAAAAAGAGGCTCCACCTCTGTTCTTAGATTTACAGTCTAATGCTTTACTCAGCCATTTTACCCGCCCCACTAATGTTCGCCAACCGCTGGTTATTCTCCACAAACCATAAAGATATTGGAACACTATACTTGTTATTCGGCGCATGAGCCGGAGTCCTGGGCACGGCCCTAAGCCTCCTTATCCGAGCCGAACTGGGTCAACCCGGTAATCTTCTGGGCAATGACCACATCTATAACGTCATCGTAACAGCCCACGCATTCGTCATAATCTTTTTCATAGTTATACCTATCATAATTGGAGGCTTTGGCAATTGACTAGTCCCTTTAATAATCGGCGCCCCCGACATGGCATTCCCCCGTATAAATAACATAAGCTTCTGACTCCTTCCTCCCTCCTTCCTATTACTGCTTGCATCTGCCATAGTAGAAGCCGGCGCCGGAACGGGATGAACGGTCTACCCCCCGCTAGCAGGAAATTATTCCCACCCAGGAGCCTCTGTTGACCTAACCATTTTTTCTCTACACTTGGCCGGAGTATCGTCCATCCTAGGAGCTATCAACTTCATTACCACAATCATCAACATAAAACCCCCAGCTATATCTCAATATCAAACACCCCTCTTTGTCTGATCCGTCCTAATCACAGCAGTCCTACTCCTTCTCTCCCTACCAGTCTTAGCCGCCGGCATTACCATGCTACTAACGGACCGCAATCTCAACACCACTTTCTTTGACCCAGCTGGAGGAGGAGACCCTATTCTATACCAACACCTATTCTGATTCTTCGGCCACCCCGAAGTTTACATTCTAATCCTACCAGGCTTTGGAATAATTTCACACATCGTAACACACTACTCAGGAAAAAAAGAGCCGTTCGGATATATAGGCATAGTCTGAGCCATAATATCAATTGGCTTCCTAGGTTTCATTGTCTGAGCCCACCATATATTCACGGTAGGCATAGACGTAGACACACGAGCCTATTTTACTTCCGCTACCATAATTATTGCCATCCCCACCGGTGTTAAAGTATTTAGCTGGCTCGCCACACTCCACGGAAGTGACACCAAATGGTCCGCCGCAGTGCTCTGAGCCCTAGGATTCATTTTCCTCTTTACAGTAGGAGGCCTAACCGGCATCGTACTAGCAAATTCATCACTGGATATTGTACTCCATGACACATACTATGTCGTGGCCCATTTCCACTACGTCCTATCCATAGGAGCCGTATTCGCTATTATAGGAGGTTTCGTCCACTGATTCCCCCTATTCTCGGGGTATACCCTAAATGAAACCTACGCTAAAATCCACTTTGCCATTATATTTGTAGGAGTAAACTTAACCTTCTTCCCACAACACTTCCTCGGCCTGTCCGGAATGCCACGACGTTACTCTGATTACCCTGATGCGTATACTACCTGAAACATCCTATCCTCCGTAGGCTCATTTATCTCCCTAACAGCAGTAATACTAATAATCTTCATAATCTGAGAGGCTTTCGCTTCTAAGCGAAAAATCCTAATAATCGAACAACCTTCCACTAACCTAGAGTGGTTGTACGGATGCCCGCCACCTTATCACACATTTGAAGAACCCGTCTATATAAAACCTAGACAAAAAAGGAAGGAATCGAACCCTCTAAAACTGGTTTCAAGCCAGCCCCATAACCTCTATGACTTTTTCAAAAAGATATTAGAAAAGCTATTTCATAACTTTGTCAAAGTTAAATCACAGGTTCAAGCCCCGTATATCTTAATGGCACATGCAGCTCAAGTAGGCCTACAAGACGCTACATCCCCTATCATAGAAGAACTTATCTCTTTCCACGACCACGCCCTCATAATCATCTTCCTTATCAGTTTCCTAGTCCTATATGCCCTCTTCCTAACACTCACAACAAAACTAACCAACACTAATATTACAGACGCCCAAGAAATAGAGACCGTCTGAACAATCCTACCTGCCATTATTCTAGTCCTAATCGCCCTCCCATCCCTACGTATCCTCTATCTAACAGACGAAATCAACGACCCCTCCTTTACTATCAAAGCAATCGGCCATCAATGATACTGGGCCTACGAGTATACAGACTACGGCGGACTCATTTTTAATTCCTATATACTCCCACCACTGTTTCTAGAGCCAGGGGACCTCCGACTTCTTGAAGTCGACAATCGAGTAGTTCTCCCAATTGAAGCCCCTGTCCGTATGATAATTACATCACAAGACGTCCTACACTCATGAACTGTCCCCTCCCTAGGCCTGAAAACAGATGCCATCCCTGGACGCCTAAATCAAGCTACATTTACCGCCACACGCCCAGGGGTGTATTACGGCCAATGCTCAGAGATCTGTGGAGCTAACCACAGCTTCATACCAATCGTTCTAGAACTAATCCCCTTAAAAATCTTCGAAATAGGGCCTGTATTTGCTCTATAACCAACCCTCCGCACCTCCCACAAATCTCACTGTAGAGCTAGATTAGCATTAACCTTTTAAGTTAAAGACTAAGAGAACTGCCCCTCTTTACAGTGAAATGCCCCAATTAAACACCACCGTGTGACCTACTATCATCATGTCAATGCTCCTCGCACTATTCCTCCTCATACAACTAAAAACACTAAACACACACTACCACCCTCCCGCTTCCCCAAAACTTATAAACATTAAACCCCATAACAACTCCTGAGAACACAAATGAACGAAAATCTATTCGCCTCATTCGCTACCCCTACAATCCTAGGCCTGCCTGCTGCAGTACCAATTATTCTATTTCCCTCCCTATTAATTCCCACCTCCAAATACCTCATCAACAACCGACTAATTACTACCCAGCAGTGACTAATTCAACTGACCTTAAAACAAATAATAGCAGTACATAATGCCAAAGGACGAACCTGATCTCTCATATTAATCTCCCTAATTACTTTTATTGCCACAACCAACCTTCTTGGTCTCCTACCCCACTCATTTACACCAACCACCCAACTATCCATAAACCTAGCCATAGCAATTCCCCTGTGAGCGGGCACAGTGGCTACGGGCTTTCGTCTTAAAGCCAAAAATACCCTTGCTCACCTCCTACCCCAAGGCACACCTACACCCCTCATTCCCATATTAATTATTATTGAAACCATCAGCCTACTTATTCAACCCATGGCCCTAGCCGTACGACTAACTGCAAACATTACAGCAGGTCACCTGCTAATACACTTGATCGGAGCAGCCACATTAGCCCTATCAACTATCAATCTACTCACAACCCCTGTCACCTTCACAATCCTAGCCCTACTAACAATCCTTGAAATCGCCGTCGCCCTAATTCAAGCGTATGTCTTCACACTCCTGGTAAGCCTCTATCTGCACGACAACACATAATGACCCACCAATCACATGCCTACCACATAGTAAAACCCAGCCCCTGACCTCTGACAGGAGCTCTCTCAGCCCTCCTACTAACGTCTGGCTTAGCTATATGATTCCACTTCCACACTACTACCCTACTAACACTAAGCATACTAACCAACGCACTGACCATATTCCAATGATGGCGCGATGTAGTGCGAGAAAGCACATATCAAGGCCACCACACAATACCAGTCCAAAAAGGACTTCGCTATGGAATAATTTTATTTATCACTTCAGAGATTTTCTTCTTTGCTGGATTCTTCTGGGCATTTTACCACTCCAGCCTAGCTCCCACCCCCCAACTAGGAGGGCACTGACCCCCAACAGGCATCACTCCACTTAACCCCCTAGAAGTCCCACTTCTAAACACCTCCGTACTGCTTGCATCAGGGGTTTCAATCACCTGGGCCCATCACAGCCTAATAGAAAACAATCGAAATCAAATAATCCAGGCGCTATTTATCACAATCCTACTAGGCATCTACTTCACCCTCCTACAGATTTCAGAATATTTTGAGGCCCCCTTTACCATCTCAGACGGCATTTATGGCTCTACGTTTTTTGTAGCCACAGGCTTCCATGGACTCCACGTTATTATCGGATCAACATTCCTCACCATCTGCCTTATCCGACAACTACTATTCCACTTCACATCTAAACATCACTTCGGTTTCGAAGCCGCCGCTTGATATTGACATTTCGTAGATGTGGTCTGACTATTCTTATATGTCTCCATCTACTGATGAGGATCTTACTCTTTTAGTATAAGCAGTACTGTTAACTTCCAATTAACCAGCTTCGATGATACTCGAAAAAGAGTAGTGAACCTGGCATTAGCCCTAACAATTAATACACTCCTGGCCTTGTTACTAATAACCATCACATTCTGATTACCACAACTCAACACCTACATAGAAAAAGCCAACCCCTATGAATGTGGATTTGACCCACTATCTCCCGCCCGCATCCCATTCTCCATAAAATTTTTTCTAGTCGCAATCACTTTCTTACTATTTGACCTAGAAATCGCCCTACTACTGCCCCTACCATGAGCCCTCCAAACGACAAGCCCGTCGCTAACAATCATGTCATCACTCACATTAATCACCATTTTGATCCTAAGTTTAGCTTACGAATGATCACAAAAAGGACTAGACTGGGTCGAATTGGTAAGTAGTTTAAACTAAAACAAATGATTTCGACTCATTAAATTATGGCAACCATACTTATCAAATGCCTCTTATCTACATAAATATTATACTGGCATTCACCATCTCACTCCTAGGTATACTAGTCTACCGCTCACACCTGATATCCTCTCTACTATGCCTAGAAGGAATGATACTGTCACTATTCATCATAAACACCCTCATAGCCTCAAATACACACTCCCTCTTAATCAACATTATACCTATCGTCCTACTAGTCTTCGCTGCCTGCGAAGCGGCAGTAGGCCTAGCCCTGCTGGTCTCAATCTCCAACACGTACGGCCTAGACCATATCCACAACCTAAACCTACTCCAATGCTAAAGCTAATCATTCCCACCACCATACTATTACCTCTAACATGACTATCCAAAAAACACATAATCTGAATTAACACAACCACCCATAGTCTAATTATTAGCCCCATTCCACTATTATTCTTTAGTCAAGCCAACAACAACCTATTCACCTATTCTCTGTCCTTTTCTTCCGACCCCCTAACCACGCCTCTCCTAATATTGACAACCTGGCTACTCCCTCTAATAATTATAGCAAGTCAGCACCACCTATCCAACGAATCCCTTCTACGAAAAAAACTCTACCTGTCCATACTAATTACCCTCCAAATTTCACTAATCATAACATTCACCGCTACCGAACTAATAATATTCTATATCCTCTTTGAAACTACGCTCATTCCCACTCTAATTATCATTACCCGATGAGGCAATCAACCAGAACGCCTAAACGCAGGCTCATACTTCCTGTTCTACACCCTAGTAGGCTCCCTTCCTCTACTCATTGCACTCATCCACACCCACAACACCCTAGGCTCACTAAACATTATACTACTAACCCTTTCTTCCCAAAGCTTAACAGATTCTTGATCCAATAACCTCATATGACTAGCATATATAATAGCCTTCATAGTAAAAATACCCCTTTACGGACTCCACTTGTGACTTCCTAAAGCCCACGTTGAAGCCCCTATCGCTGGCTCAATAGTGCTCGCCGCAGTACTCCTAAAATTAGGCGGCTACGGCATAATACGGCTCACCCTCATTCTTAGCCCCTTGACAAAACACATAGCCTACCCCTTCCTAATACTATCTCTATGAGGTATAATCATAACAAGCTCCATCTGCCTACGACAAACAGATCTAAAATCCCTCATCGCATACTCCTCCGTAAGCCACATAGCCCTCGTAATCGCAGCTATCCTCATCCAAACCCCCTGAAGCTTTACAGGTGCAACTGTTCTCATAATCGCCCACGGACTAACTTCCTCCCTACTATTCTGCCTTGCAAACTCAAATTATGAACGAACTCACAGCCGCATCATAATTCTATCTCGAGGACTTCAAACCCTACTCCCACTGATAGCCTTCTGATGGCTCGCAGCAAGCCTCGCTAATCTCGCCCTACCCCCCACTATTAACCTCCTAGGGGAACTCTCCGTGCTAATAGCTTCTTTCTCCTGAGCAAACACCACCATTATACTCACCGGACTTAACATATTAGTTACAGCCCTATATTCTCTTTATATATTTACCATAACACAACGAGGCACACTTACACACCACATTAAAAACATAAAACCCTCACTCACACGAGAAAATATGCTAATATTCATACACCTCTCCCCCCTTCTCCTTCTATCCCTCAACCCTAACATCATTACCGGTTTTACTCCCTGTAAACATAGTTTAATCAAAACATTAGATTGTGAATCTAACAATAGAAGCTCAAAACCTCTTGCTTACCGGGAAAGCCCACAAGAACTGCTAACTCACTACCCCATGTATAACAACATGGCTTTCTCAACTTTTAAAGGATAATAGCTATCCATTGGTCTTAGGACCCAAAAATTTTGGTGCAACTCCAAATAAAAGTAAAAGTCATGTATACCACTATAACCATTCTAACCCTAACCTCCCTAATTCCTCCCATTACCGCCACCCTTGTCAACCCCAACGAAAAGACCTCATACCCACACTACGTAAAAACAATCATTGCCACCACCTTCATAATTAGCCTACTCCCCACAATAGCATTTATATGCACAGACCAAGAAGCCATTATCTCAAACTGGCATTGAACTGCAACCCAAACACTAGAGCTCTCCCTAAGCTTCAAGCTAGACTATTTCTCCATAATATTTATTCCCATCGCATTATTCGTTACCTGATCTATCATGGAATTTTCACTATGGTATATACACTCGGACCCAAACATCAACCAGTTTTTCAAATATCTACTCATCTTCCTCATTACAATACTAATTCTAGTTACCGCTAACAACCTGTTTCAACTTTTCATCGGCTGAGAAGGCGTGGGGATCATGTCCTTTCTTCTCATCGGCTGATGATATGCTCGAGAAGAAGCCAACACCGCAGCCATCCAAGCAATCCTATATAACCGCATCGGCGATATCGGCTTCATTCTAGCCTTAGCATGATTTCTCCTCCATACCAACTCATGAGAACCACAACAAATACTCCTCCTAAACACCAACTCTAATTTCCTCCCACTAGCAGGCCTTCTTCTAGCAGCAGCAGGAAAATCAGCCCAACTTGGACTCCACCCCTGACTTCCCTCAGCTATAGAAGGCCCAACCCCTGTCTCAGCCCTACTCCATTCAAGTACCATAGTCGTAGCCGGAGTCTTCCTACTTATCCGCTTCCACCCACTAACAGAAAATAACCAGCCAATCCAAACCCTCACACTATGTCTAGGCGCCATCACCACCCTCTTCACAGCAATCTGTGCTCTAACACAAAACGATATCAAAAAAATCGTCGCATTCTCTACCTCTAGCCAACTAGGCCTGATAATCGTCACAATTGGCATCAACCAACCATACCTAGCATTTCTACATATCTGCACTCACGCCTTCTTCAAAGCCATACTATTCATATGTTCCGGATCCATTATCCATAATCTCAACAATGAGCAAGATATTCGAAAAATAGGGGGACTACTTAAAACACTACCCCTCACCTCAACTTCCTTAACAATCGGCAGCCTCGCACTCACAGGAATGCCCTTCCTCACAGGCTTCTACTCCAAAGACCTTATTATCGAAACCGCAAATATATCATATACCAACGCCTGAGCCCTATCTATAACTCTCATCGCCACCTCCCTAACAAGCGCCTACAGCACCCGAATAATTCTCCTCACCCTGACAAATCAACCCCGCTTCCCAGCCCTAACCAACATCAACGAGAACAACCCCACCCTACTAAACCCCATCAAACGGCTAGCAATCGGAAGCCTCCTTGCAGGCTTTCTCATCATCAACAGCATTCCCCCTACTTCCCCCTCCCAAACAACAATCCCGCTCTACCTGAAACTGACAGCCTTGAGCATCACCCTCCTAGGCTTCCTAGCGGCCTTTGACCTTTATCTCTTAACCAATAAACTTAAAACAAAAAACCCCTCACACATATTTCGCTTCTCCAACATACTAGGATTCTACCCCAACACCGTCCACCGTACTATCCCCCATGCAAGCCTTCTCATAAGCCAAAACCTAGCATCACTCCTACTAGACCTTGCCTGACTAGAGAAATCAATACCTAAAGCCATCTCACACCACCAAATCTCTGCCTCCATCACTATCTCTTCTCAAAAAGGCATGATCAAACTCTACTCCCTCTCCCTTCTAATCTCACTTTTCCTAGCTCTACTTCTAATTATATAACCTATTACCCCGAGCAATCTCAATTACAATATATACACCAACAAGCAACGTCCACCCAGTAACCACTACCAACCACCGTCCATAATCGTATAAAGCACCCGCACCAATAGAGTCTTCCCGAATCAAACCTGACCCCTCCCCCTCATAAATTACCCAACTCCCCATGTTATTAAAATTCAACACTACTACCAACCCATCATACTCCTTCGCTCATAAAACTAACCCAACCTCCATTATTAACCCCACTAAAACACCCACTAAAACTTCAACCCCCGACCCCCATGCCTCAGGATACTCCTCAATAGCCATCGCCGTAGTGTATCCAAAAACAACTATCATTCCCCCAAGATAAATTAAAAAAACTATTAAACCCAAATACCCCCCTCCACAATTCAAAATAATAGCACACCCCACCACACCACTAACAACCAACACCAAGCCCCCATAAATAGGAGAAGGCTTAGACGAAAACCCCACAAACCCCATTACCAAAATTACACTTAACAAGAACAAAATATATGTCATCATTCTCGCATGGACTACAACCACGACTAATGATACGAAAAACCATCGTTGTATTTCAACTACAAGAACAACAATGACCCCTCTACGCAAGACCAATCCCCTAATAAAACTAATCAATCATTCACTTATTGACCTTCCAGCCCCATCCAACATTTCCATGTGGTGAAACTTTGGCTCTCTCCTAGGCACCTGCCTAATCCTCCAAATCATTACAGGACTATTTCTGGCCATACACTACGCACCAGACGCCTCCACAGCTTTCTCATCAGTAGCCCACATCACCCGAGACGTGAACTATGGTTGAATTATTCGCCACCTTCACGCCAACGGTGCCTCAATGTTTTTCATCTGCCTATTTCTACACATCGGCCGAGGCCTATACTACGGCTCATTCCTCTACCTAGAGACCTGAAACATTGGTATCATCCTCCTATTCGCAACCATAGCAACAGCCTTCATAGGCTATGTCCTTCCATGAGGCCAAATATCCTTCTGAGGCGCCACAGTAATCACAAACCTACTATCCGCCGTCCCATACATCGGAACAGACCTAGTCCAATGAGTCTGAGGCGGCTATTCAGTGGACAACGCCACACTCACACGTTTCTTCACCTTTCACTTTATCCTACCCTTCATCATCACAACCCTAGCGACCCTACACCTACTATTCTTACACGAAACAGGATCAAACAACCCCTTAGGCATCTCCTCTCAACCAGACAAAATCACCTTTCACCCCTACTACACAATCAAGGACATCCTAGGACTATTTCTTCTCCTCCTCATCCTAATAAGCCTAGTACTATTCGCACCCGACCTCCTAGGCGACCCAGACAATTATATCCAAGCCAACCCCCTAAACACCCCTCCCCACATTAAACCCGAATGATATTTTTTATTCGCATACGCAATCCTACGATCGGTCCCTAATAAATTAGGAGGTGTACTAGCCCTCTTATTATCAATTCTCATCCTAGTAGCAATTCCTACACTCCACGTAGCTAAGCAACAAAGCATAATATTTCGCCCACTAAGCCAACTCACGTACTGACTCCTAGTAACAGACTTACTGACTCTCACATGAATCGGAGGGCAGCCAGTGAGCTATCCATTCATCACTATCGGACAAGTAGCATCCGTACTATACTTCACCACAATCCTAATCCTCATACCAATCGCCTCTTTAATCGAAAACAAAATACTCAAATGAACCTGCCCTTGTAGTATAAACCAATACACCGGTCTTGTAAGCCGGAAATGAAACTTTTCCTTCCAAGGACAACTCAGAGAAAAAGTACTTAACTTCACCTTCAGCACCCAAAGCTAAAATTCTAACTTAAACTATTCTCTGTATTCTCATGTGGAAGTAATTTTGGGTACAACCCCAGTATCGATCTATCCCCTATAATTTTATGTACTTCGTACATTACTGCTAGCCCCCATGGATATTGTACAGTACTTTAATCACTTAACTAACTGTAGTACATAAACCCATAACCGTACATATCAAGCAATCCAACACGCTTACAAGCAAGCACCAAAATACCTTAACCAATTGTAGGACATCCACTCCAACCCCACTACAATCCTTCCCAACATGCTTACCAACCAGCAAAGATCATCCATCATTGGACATAGCACATTCATTCATTTACCGTACATGCAGACCTTCCCCACAATCAACTCACACTCCATACGAGTAATCTATTTCAGATAGAAGTCCCTTGCCCAGCATCCTCCGTGAAATCAACATCCCGCACAAGAGTACTAATTCCCCTCGCTCCGGGCCTACAACACCTGGGGGTAGCTATAGTGAGCTGTATCCGGCATCTGGTTCCTACCTCTCGGCCATATAGTCTAAAATCGCCCATACGTTCCCCTTAAATAAGACATCACGATGGATCACGGGTCTATCACCCTATTAACCAGTCACGGGAGCTTTCCATGCATTTGGTATTTTTTATAAGGGGGTGTGCACGCGATAGCATTGCGAGACGCTGGAGCCGGAGCACCTTATGTCGCAGTATCTGTCTTTGATACCTAACCCATTCCATTATTAGTCGCACCTACGTTCAATATCCCAGTCGAGCATAATCTTACCAAAGGTGTTAATTAATTCATGCTTGTAGGACATAACAACAACCAATACACCGCAACAGAGTGGAAAATCCACTCCACAAACCCCCCCTTCCCCCCACATCTTTGCCAAACCCCAAAAACAAAGAACTCCGCCCAACTATCCCGCTAAAATCCAAATTC